GTTTCAAAAACCTCTACCTTTTCTGATGATGTTTTTAAAAAATGAACTTCGTTAATTGATTCAGAACATCTGTTACTCAATAGTATCTGTCAATACTTAAAACAAAGAAGGAATCACTCGATTTACCCTTTTTGGATGACTCACAATTATATAGAAATATAATATATTTCTATCAATCAGATATCATGCAAACCCTTTCTATACTAATAGAATAGAACCTTACTCCATTTAATCTAATAAATATTTAATCTAATAAAAGTGAAATTTTTTTTTTATAAGTTCGTTGAAATTGAAGAAGTTCTATATTGCTCAATAAATTGACCTATATTTATTTGTCCACTACCACTATGTTACGTAAGAAATCTAAAAAAGGGTTATGATAAAATAAACCTATATATAAAAAAAAAAAAAAATGAAAACTACAAATATCCATTTTTTACGAACGGGATCGAGAATCTTTATTAATTCGACACAAGAAAGGGTTGGGTAAAATTCCGTTTCTTGTGTCAAGGACTAGGAGACGAACAATCTCCCCTAAAATCCTTTGTTCCTCTCATTTATACTTTGGTTTCTATTCTCCGCTTATTTATCTTTTGTTTTGATTCTAGTCAAATATAAAACTATTGATTCATTCTATATCATACCGTTTCAATTTGGATTGAAAAAACAAATAAATAAAGAAGAGTTAAGTAAAAACGTCGCCTTCACAATATACTATGACCAGGAATGCGGTATTAAGTAATTCCCGAAATCCGGTAGAATAAAGAATATAAATAAGCAAAATTTTTTTGATCATACATAATTCCCAACAAAAATTTGTTTATTTTTAGAGCTTGATGTTGATAAATCCGCAGATCTAGAAATTCATTTCGGACAATTGAACCTTCTCAAACTGTTTCTTTTTAAGAACCAAAAAGATTTGTGCCAAAATAACAGATGCCAAGAAGAGCAAAAGACCTTGGATACGTAATGGATCTTGAAGTACTATTTCCGCATCTCCCTGACCAAATCCACCCACATTAGGATTACTCGTTAATGGTTGATCAAGTTTGATGGATTCGCCCTCTGAAACAAGAAGTTCCGGTCCTGGAGGGATAATATCAACCACTTGACGTCCATCCGATGCATCCGCTATGGTTATTTCGTACCCCCCTTTTTCTTTTCGTATTATTTTGCTTACTATACCTGCTGCTGTAGCATTATAAACATTATTGTTACTCTTGCTCCCGTCGGGATAAATCTGACCCCTTCCCCTGTTCCCGCCTACATATATGGGATATTTTAAGAAGTGCACATCTTTCTTAGTACCGGGGTCCGGGGAAAGAATAGGAAAGGTGATTTCACTATATTTCTGACCAGGAACCGGACCTATCACAAGAATATTTTTTTTAGTGGGACGATAGCTCTGAAAAGACAGATTTCCTATCTTTTCTTTAATCTCGGGCGAAATACGATCGGGAGGGGCTAATTCAAACCCCTCGGGTAAAATAAGAACAGCCCCGACATTCAAAGCTCCTTTTTTACCATTAGCAAGAACTTGTTTCAGTTGCAGATCATAAGGAATTCGAACAACTGCTTCAAATACAGTATCAGGAAGTACCGCTTGTGGAACCTCGATATCCACGGGTTTATTAGCTAAATGGCAATTGGCACATACAATACGGCCAGTCGCTTCTCGTGGATTTTCATAACCCTGCTGTGCAAAAATGGGATATGCATTTGAAAGGGGTGCCTGGGTTAGTATATATATCATGAGCGATACGGAAATGGATCGAGTAATCTCTTTCTTTATCCAAGAAAAGGTATTTTTAGTTTGCATGGTCCAATCATTGATCCCGAAAATTTCTACAATAAAATTAGGTAGGTCGCTAGTATAGTTCCCTATCTATAATTTTGCTATTTACTTAAAATATTTTAAAATATTAAATATAAATAATTTTACTGGAATATTGGAGGAATCCCTTGGATGGGTAGTAAGTACAATTTTGAATGTTTTGCTTATGTACAAAGTAACAAATATTCTAATTGGATCGTTCGATCACTTTTCAGTCATTCATTGAATGATAAATCACTACAAGTGAAGGAGATACACGATTTAAATAACGAAAGATCCAATATTTAAAAATTGTATCTAAAATGACTGGAAAAGTAGAAACAAGACCGGATATAATTTGATCATTATGAGCAAATCCAAAATCTTTGTAGACAGAGCCAATCATTAATTCCCAACCGTGGGGCGAATGGAATCCTATACATAAATCAGTTAATAAAAGAATAGAAAAAGCTTTTATTGTGTCGCTTAAGTTGTATAGGAATTCTTGAAACCAAGAGTTAAGAATAACAAGTTCTTCATTACCTAGAATAGAATAACCACTTAGAATACCGAAACAGATTATATTTGTCGAGAAGTGTAAAATTGTATGGATGCGATCCTCGTTGTGCATCTTGATCAATTGGATCGTTTCTTTGTAGATTTCGATGCGAGGCTTTTGTAAATGTGTTTCCGGGTATTCCTTTATCATTTCGTCCAAACGTAAGAGTTCCTCTAAGTCTATGAATTCTTTTAGAATACTCTTTTCTTGAATATCATTCAAAAAGATTTCGGATTGCCTAGTATTCCACCAATTAGTAAACCAAGATTCCAGACTTTTATTAAATGAGAGAGAGATCCACCAAGGCAAAAATACTATAGATGCAAGATATAGAAGGGAAATTAATACTTTCTTTTTTGCCATTTTTTCGTCTGTGAATTAAAAAATTTTTAATGAACGCACCTCATTCGTCGACTCTATATGATACTAATATTTCTATCAAGCATAAGTTCTATTCTATTACAAGTCATCGATGTATTTCCGGATTTTTTGTGATTTAGTACAGCGGTTAGTCCTTGAATTTAGAAAGAATATAGAATAAGAAAGAGCCCTCTTCAAATTAATAGTAGTCGGATTTCGAGACGAAAGACCTCCCGTTCTATCAAAATATCAAATATTTAGAAAAAAAAATTCTTTACTTTATGATGAAATGTTTTGATATATGATGAATCTATCATTTAGATTTGTTACTGAATTGAGTTAAGTGGATTTACATACGCATAAAAAAAATTGTGGACATAAACAATTTTGTTTTAGAATTGTTTCATATACGTTTGCTTTGGCTCGAGTAAGCGTTCTGAAGAAACTTCAGTTAAGTTATGCTATAGAAAAAAAGATGATTCTTGAGTTTTTTATCTCTTGCAAAGTATTCATTCTTCAGTTCCTTTTTTCAAAATACTTCAATTGGTACACGCAAGAAATAGGCCAATTCAGCAGCTTTTTGCTCAATCTCTCGTGGAGTAAAATTCTCATCAGTACGAGTCAAGGGAATGGCTCCTTGTCCTTTTATTTCCATATAAAGGACACGACGAGCATAAATACCCTCTTTAATTTCTATTCTGATGGACTGAATGTCTTTCATAAGGAATCGGAGGAATATGCGACGATTTTTTCCAGGAAATCCCCAACGAAAAATACACACTATGCCCTCTTTTATATCGAATCGATCATAACCACTACCTACATTCCACGAAATTGTGCACCACAAATAGGAGCTAATAAAAAGACCTGCGATCCCATAGAAAGACATCACAATACCTTGTGGAAAAAAAATTATTTGCTGAGAAGGAAATAAAGATATAAAATTCCTACCAAAATAACTGGACGTTCCAACCAATAAAAACCCTAATGAACCTAAAAAAAGAATAAAGGCCCAACAGAAATTACTTGTTTTTCGAGACCCCGCTATAAGTTCTACCCATATACGTTCTGATCGCCAACTCATACTCTAACTAGACCTAGTTGCATTTTATTGGAATTGGGAGAATAACAAAAATAATTTTTTTTTTACTTTTTTTGTTTCCGAAGTAACTCTCATCAACCAGCACTATTATGATGTGAACCTTTAGGGATAATTCATCGAATTTCTTAGATCCAAACTAAAATCGTCCCTTTCATATGATTTCCTAATACATATAGATATATTGACTTTACATTTCAGAAATTCTCCCCGATCTATTTGAAAATAGTTATAATTCATTTATCATGTTTACACATACATAAGAGCTTATGCCCGAAGGAAGCCGCATATTATACCATATTTTACTAAATAGATATCCGTGTTATGATCCAAGTAAGTCTTGAAAAAATATATATATAAGATTTGTCCTTGTTGTATCTAAAAAATCTTGTTTTTTTGAACATAAAGAGATAAAGAAGCCATTGCAATTGCCGGAAATAGTAAGCCCACTAAAGGCACAAAAATGGAGGGGAGACTGTTGAGAGTTATCATAGAATGGGTACCTCGATTTAATATTTGTACCTGTTATTTATTGTTATATTTATTGTTTTATATTTGGTTATATTTATTGTTTTATATTTGAACCTTATCCTTATATTGTTATAAAGATATCTTATAATTCATATATAATTGTTATATTATACTAAGTATACCTAAGTGAGTATATATATACTTAATAGGGAGTCTATAAGTATATGTTTTAAGAAATATATATTTCTTAAATTAATATATATATATTTCTTAATAAAATACAATAAATATAGAAATAAATGGACCTATTCATCTTTCTACATGTTTCTACATGAAATATATATATACGATAATCCACCCTTTTATTATTCGTATTAGTAGTTATTATCTTTTCTTGTCTTATAAATTTCATAATTTAATAAAATTTAAAAGTATTTCCTAAAAACTCCCAAAGAATTCGTTATAATACGATCCAACAAAAAGGATTCTTAGTGGGGGATTATTTTCGGGAGATATAGAAAGATGCAAGACCTTGTTAACTAATTCCACGGAAGAAAGCGAAAGAATTCACTCTTTTGTTTAATAGAGATTTCCTAGTTAGTATTAGTAACCAGGAATATCGATAAAAAAACGATCCGTATGGTTCTTTCTACAATTCAATCTTATGTTACCAAAGTCAAAATCCATTCTTCGGATTT